CCCCGGTCGGAATAGGTGGGTTAATTCCTTCCCTTAGAACCGTACTTGAGAGTTTCCTAGCTCATACGGCTCGGCAGTCAACTCTTTTTTTATTCCATTTGAATCTACCATATCTAACTGAATAAGATTTCTCGTAGATCTATCCCATTTTTCGGGTTAATGAAAAGAAGTTAATAAAATGAGTTTCAAACTTAAATCTTAAGTTTGGATTAAAAATCCGGTTTATTTTAGTTTTATCTTTTCTCCCACCTTCAGAAAAATAAAACATAGACATTTTGCCTATCATTAGAATTTTCTGAAAGGTAACTATCTCAGTTTCATATCATATAGAAATTTATATAGAATTTTTGAAAAAGACTTTCGAAAGGAAAGACTTACTATCTTTGGGATCTGATCCTACACCGCTGCTCAATATCTTAGTGGATCGACTCTATTACATAAGTGGATTCCTAACATTTGTCTCACATCATGACATAAGTAAGCAGTTATTTTTGTATCGGCGCAAAACCTTACTAATTGATCTTTACGGTGCTTACTCTATCAATTAGATCCTTTACCCATAGAATAAAACAGCTAGGCATATCTATTTCTTCATATTTCAACTTCTATGAAGTTTCTTTCTTTTCTACAGCTGATAAAAATCGTTGTTTTAGACAATGCATATGTAGAAAGCCCTTTTTCTAGTATTTACTAGTGAATTTGATCTTTATTTACTTTTTATTTCTATAGTGGAGATAGTCGCACGTAATGACAGATCACGGCCATATTATTAAAAGCTTGTGGTAAGAATGGGTTTCGTTCGAGCGCTCGAAAATAATATTCCAAAGCTTTCGTGTGTTCTCCGTTACTTGTGTGGATAAGTCCTATGTTATAGAGTATATAACTTCGGTCATAGGGATCAATTTCTAGTCGCATAGCTTCATAATAATTCTGTAAAGCTTCCGCATAATTCCCTTCGGATTGAGCTGACATCCGTTACGGTCGTCATTCAATTCACAGAATCTCCGTTACAGAACCGTACATGAGATTTTCATCTCATACGGCTCCTCCCTTATGTGCATAATGATAAAATGATAAAGAAGATGAAAATCTTCTCATTATGAACTAAGTAGGGCTAGTGTTTTTACAAGAAATCTCTAGCCAACCTTCCTGCAAGAGATCTTTTCTTAACATCAAACGTATTGTTACTAGAGAGAAAAGATAACTCCAACAATTTCTTTGTTCTCAACGCTTCCCAATGTCCAGGAATTAGTCACTTCAACAGCCTTCGATGGTTATACGGGTATCCAAAATACAAACGAGATGGATGTTTGTTGTCCCAACCATTCTTTTAGTCCCAAGCTTGCTAAAGAAGGGGATATAAAAATTTATAATATAACAAAGTTTTCGTGTTGTTAATTTCTAGGTGTAGTGCTTCTTCCCCTCTGCTACCTATTGGTTAGGATTGACCCGTAATACCGAACCTATAGGTATAACCTTTCGCTCAATACTAGAATCGAGAATTGAAACATAGCATCTGAGGCTGCATTAATCGAGGATACACGACAGAAGGAATTGTTCTATTTCCAAACTTTACCTTCTACAAGCGTAGATTTTTTCTTTTTTTCCCGATCACGAATCATGTGTATTTCTCGTAAAACCGAGAGTCAAAAAAAAGTCAAATCGCACCATCTCTGTAATAAGTAAATGCCTCTTTTTCTCCTGAAGTTGTCGGAATTATTCGTAATAATATATTGGCTACAATCGAAAAGGTTTTATCAATAAAATTTCCATTTATCCGCGATCTAGACATAGGTAGCAATCCATTCTATCATTGTTCTCATTACTTCTCGGGGGAAAATGATCCCACAAGGAAAAGAATTTTACAGTACGAAATAACATAAAAACAGATTCATTATCATTAAAAAATATGGCCCAATATTAAAAACAATATTTAAATTGTTCTTTTTTACATTACAGGAACAGGAATTGATTGATAAGAATTAAGAAATAAATATTGGGAACCGCATTGGATTCCATCTTACTGGAATAGTCTATCAACGAAAGAAACTATTCTTATTTAATTGAAGTTACAGCTTAGAAAAACCTAAGTTGATTGAATTATGATACAAAGAAGAAAAAGGATCGAATCGAGTAATCGTTGTATGATGAAAATGGGCCCATTTTTTTTGTGTACTTAGCGGATATCACTAGACAATCAACTATAAAAAAATTGTTTATCAATTTGTATTTTTAATAGATAGATGGGATAAGGATTTTTGTTGATAACAGGCCTAAAAAGCAATTTGAGAATTCTTCTGGTATGGAATCGTAGTCTAAATAGAATCATGATCTAAAGATATCCATTAACCATAGTCTATAAAATATAGAACCCTAGCTCAGTCGATTCGTTAGAATTTCTAATTTATTGATTTAATGCGGTCGGTATAGTATAAATAGATAATCAGAAAAAGAAGATAACATTGTTTTTGCAAACATGAATAGAATTTTTTTAACAGTTTTTATAAGAAAACAATTTTCTATTTTTATCGCTTTCTATTTAGAATTGATTGGTTGTACCTACCCAATAATCTAATTCTAATATGAATAATGAATTATTCACTCGATTTTCGGTTTTTAGGTCATAATCATTATGTAGGAGAGATGGCCGAGTGGTTGAAGGCGTAGCACTGGAACTGCTATGTAGGCTTTTGCTTACCGAGGGTTCGAATCCCTCTCTTTCCTTACCTTCACCTAATTTACCGATCTTACTAACCACAATAGATCAATAGATATAGATCAAATAGCAATATATGACTATTCCAACAGTTAGACCTTTCTTTGATATGGATTCTCTATTCCTAATGGCTGTGGTACGGAAAATACTGTTAAAGAAACGAGTAGACAAGGAATGAAAATATCCCTCTCGGTCTATGACACCTAAATGGAAGAAAAATCCGGAGCAAACCCTTAATTTATCTTAACCTTAGGTTAATTTACTTCGCCGAAAGGGAGGAAAATAGGTTATATTAGTCTTTATTTTCTTTTTGTTAGGTTTAAGTCTGACGAGAATAATATTCTACAACCAGCAATTCATTTATTTTCAAACCGACCCATTTACTATCTATTATTTGATTGACTAATCCTTTATATTGGAATGGTTGAAGAGTCAAATGGTTTGGCAATTCCTCCTGAGGGGATGAATCGAGAGAATTTTGAATTAGAGCTCTAGATTTTTGTTCATCTCTCGCCGCAATAGTATCTCGGGGTTTGCAGCGATAACTTGGTATATCTACTATACGACCGTTGACTAAAATATGTCTATGGTTAACTAATTGGCGAGCTCCCGGAATAGTCGGGGCCATACCCAACCGAAAAAGGATGTTATCCAGACGCATTTCAAGTAATTGTAGTAAAACCTGACCTGTTGACCCCTTTGCCTTTCCGGCGAGACGAACGTATTTAAGTAATTGTCGTTCTGTAAGACCATAATGAAAACGCAATTTTTGTTTTTCTTCTAGGCGAATACGATATTGGGATTTTTTCCCAGAACGCGATTGGTTTCTAAGATCACTTCCAGCTCGGGGCCTTTTATTAGTTAGCCCTGGTAAAGCCCCCAGGCGACGTATTTTTTTGAAACGAGGACCTCGGTAACGCGACATAAAGACTCCTTATTTATAATTAATTATTAATTAATTCTTATTCTTATTGATGAAATTTCATTCTACAGAATAAATCTAAACTAAAAATGAACTAATGAACTAATTCTAAATAAAGCAAAATTTACTGAAGTATTATTCTATTATTAATATTAATTAAAGAATAATGAGATGAGTTGAATAAATATCCAGTTTCCGGTTTTCTATATATAGAAAAGGAAAAGGATTCTGTTCGTGAGATAGTTGGAAATTCCTATCCTATCCTATAATCAATGGCTTTTGCGAAAAGAAGAATACATTTTTTTTTTTTTCACTTTGATTTCAAAGATGCATTATCAATCATGTAAAAAAGAAAATAAATAGAGAAAAGCCGACTATCGGAATCGAACCGATGACCATCGCATTACAAATGCGATGCTCTAACCTCTGAGCTAAGCAGGCTCACATAACATAAATTCGACATGCAGAGGAATTCAATAAACTCTTAGAATCTTTGCTATTAACTATTTTCATTCTTGGCTATTCATATTCGCTATTTATAACATAATTCATATTAAATATGAAATTCATTATTATTATTTTAATTATTATTATTATTTTAATTATTATTATTAATTAATTAATATTAAATTATTAATATATTAAATTAATATATTAATAAATTAAACATAAACAATAGAATAATTCTAATTTCAAATAATAATAACTGTTAAATATTATAGAACATAAGATTAATCTAGCGATATATAATTTCAATTTTTTTATTATTTTAATTTATTTATTTTATAAAATAATATAAATAAATTATCGACCGTTCAAGTATTTTCAATTTCATGGGTAAATGAGTGGAAGAGAGACAGATGTATAGGGTATGTATCCACCTATATTGAATTGCGGATACAGAAATGATAAAATCGTTTTTGATTGGACCGAATACGAGCAAGATGAAAGAAGATACACAAGAAATCACAAAGAGGAGAAAACACTTTTTCGAGACAGGCATCTATCTAATGAATTGAACGGTTCCGGTATAAATGAAAGAAAAAAGGGACGGGATCACAATGAGATTTTCATCTCAAAAGGGGGATATGGCGAAATCGGTAGACGCTACGGACTTAATTGGATTGAGCCTTGGTATGGAAACTTACTAAGTGATAACTTTCAAATTCAGAGAAACCCTGGAATTAATAAAAATGGGCAATCCTGAGCCAAATCACGTTTTCCGAAAACAAGCAAAGGTTCAGAAAGCGAAAATAAAAAAGGATAGGTGCAGAGACTCGATGGAAGCTATTCTAACGAATGGAGTTAATTGTATACATTGGTATAGGAATCCTTCTATCGAAACTTCAGAAAAGTGAAGGA